CCAGGCCCGTCGCAAGGGAATCGAAAACCAAGATTTGCTTTATCAGGTATTAAACGGGAACTGCGAGCAAATAAAACACCTTTCAAAAGTATTAATACAGTCACATGGATGGTAAATGCGTGAATATGATGGACTAAAAAATCTGCGGTTCCTAATGGAATAGGTAACAAAGCGACTTTGCCGCCTACAGCTACTAACTCGCCACCTCCCCACGTTAAGCTGGTACTTGTTGTTGCACCAGGAGCTGTTACACCAGGCGCATCAGCATGGATATTTTGTACCCATTGAGCAAAGATGGGTTGTAATTGTATGGCGGTATCAGAAAACATATCTTGGGGACGGCCTAAAGCACTCATGGTATCATTATGAATGTACAAGCCAAAACTGTGAAAACCTAGAAATATACATACCCAGTTAAGGTGGGATATGATTGCATCGCGGTGTCTAAGGACGCGATCTAATAGATCGTTGTATCGAGTAGTTGGATCATAGTCTCTTACCATAAAAATGGCTGCATGTGCAGCAGCACCGACTATTAGAAATCCGCCAATCCACATGTGGTGTGTGAACAAGGAAAGTTGTGTACCATAGTCAGTAGCTAGGTATGGATAGGGGGGCATAGAGTACATATGATGAGCTACAACAATAGTTGTAGAGCCTAGCATAGCTAGGTTAAGAGATAATTGAGCATGCCATGACGTTGTTAGGATTTCATAGAGACCCTTATGGCCTTGTCCTGTAAATGGGCCCTTATGAGCCTCCAAAATATCTTTAAGTCCATGACCAATACCCCAGTTGGTCCTATACATATGACCAGCGATCAGGAAAAGAATAGCAATAGCTAAATGATGGTGCGCAATATCGCTCAACCATAGGCCACCGGTTATTGGATCTAGTCCTCCGCGAAAAGTAAGAAATTCTGCGTATTTGGACCAATTCAAGGTGAAGAAGGGGGTTGCTCCTTCGGCAAAACTAGGATAAAGTTGAGCCAAAAGGTCACGATTCAAGATAAATTCATGAGGAAGTGGTATCTCTTTAGGATCAACTCCAGCGTCAAGAAATTGATTAATTGGTAAAGATACATGGATTTGGTGTCCTGCCCAAGAAAGAGACCCAAGTCCTAATAACCCCGCTAAGTGGTGATTCAACATGGATTCTACATCTTGGAACCAGGCCAATTTGGGAGCGGCTTTGTGATAATGGAACCAACCAGCAAAAAGCATTAACGCTGCAAAAATCAATGCACCGATTGCAGTACAATAGAGTTGTAACTCACTAGTTATTCCAGATGCTCGCCAAATCTGAAAAAACCCGGAGGTTATTTGGATTCCTCGGAAACCCCCGCCTACATCACCATTCAAAATTTCTTGCCCTACTATTGGCCAAACTACCTGAGCACTGGGTCCAATGTGAGTAGGATCGCTTAGCCACGCTTCATAATTGGAAAAACGGGCACCGTGGAAGTACATGCCACTCAACCAAAGAAAGATAATGGAGAGTTGACCGAAATGAGCACTAAAGATTTTTCGAGAGATCTCCTCCAAATCACCGGTATGACTATCGAAATCGTGAGCATCAGCATGTAGGTTCCAGATCCAAGTGGTAGTATCAGGGCCCTTAGCTATTGTTCTTGAGAAATGCCCGGGTTTGGCCCATTCCTCAAAAGATGTTTTTACAGGATCCCTATCCACAACAATTTTAACTTCTGGTTCCGGCGAACGAATAATCATTAAGTCCTCCTCTTTCCGGACAAGACATACAAAGAGACCCGCCAACTGTCTTTTTAGTGAATCTTTGAAGGATAGATATTATGATTAGTCCTTTTCTTTACTATCTACCGCCCTTCGATATATATATTTTTTTTTTAGTTATTCACTGGAGCAATTATATATTGAAGTCAATCCGAGGCAAGTGTTCGGATCTATTATGACATAAGGATTAGGTGCCTAACGGACATTGGTTATCCTGGATAATTATTTCCCGACGTAACAAAAAAAGATTTTTTACGTTTTAATTTAAGAAGCTAGTGTATTTTTTTTTTGAGCGTATAAGCCCCTATCTACATCTACTTTCCTTGAGTGAGCATAATAAAAATATTTTTATTCGATTCCAAATTCCAAGAAACTCATTAGAATTATTAAAAAAATAATCCTGATATATTAGGTAGGAATATTTAGATTGCCCTTTTTATTTGCTTTATTACTTCTGTTCGAGAGCCTATCCCTATTGTTTATCCTTATGAAATATGATATAAAATTGAAGGTAGAAGAAAGGGATATAATGAAATTCTTGATTCGATCTTCCTACCAAAATTATTTGATTAATGGATCAACAACCAAATCACCCATTTTAGGAAAATAGAGAGTGGTTTTATTCAAATTCAAAGCGCTTCGTAATCTTCAACCAGTTCTGTGCTTCAATATAATTTCCCGGAGTAAGCGCTATAGCTTGTTTCCAATACTCAGCAGCTTGATCAAACCAAGCTTCTGCAATTTCCGAATCACCCTGTAGAATGGCCTGCTCTCCTCGGTCGGAATAGGCAGTTCCTTCCCCTAGAACCGTACTTGAGAGTTTCCTACCTCATACGGCTCTGAAATTGCTATCTTAATTTCCCCTATCTTAACTAAATTCGATTTCTCAAAAATCGATCCAATTTCTTCTTGGGTTAAGAAGAAGAAGTTAATTACCTAAGTTTCAAACCCTAATTTTGATCAATAATCAGTCTGATCTTTTCTCCCACCTTCAGAAGAATGGAGCATAGATAGACCTATATCCTTCGTTCGAATTTTCTGAAAGGTAACTATCTCGGTTTCGTGTCTTTCATATATGAAATTTCTATAGAATCCTTGAAAAAGACTTTTTCCCATAAGAAAGAAAAAAGAACTTACTATCTTTGGGATCTGATACTACACCGCTGCTTAATCCTTTAGTGGATCGGCTCTATTACATAAGCAGATTCCTAAATTTTGCCCCATATCCTGGTATAATTAAGCAGTTTTTTTTAGTTGTATCGACCCAGTCGCTCACTAATTGATCTTTACGGTGCTTTCTCTATCAATTTGAGATTTTATCCATAGAGTAGTAGTATAGGCTCTATTTTCTTCTTATTTTGATTCTCGTGAAGTGTTCTTCCTTCCTACAGCTGATAGGGCAAAATCATTGTTTTGACGATCCCTATGTAGAAAGCCCTTTTTCTAGTAAATACTAGAAAATTTCATCTTTTTTTTCTTCTTTCTATAGTGGAGATAGTCGCACGTAATGACAGATCACGGCCATATTATTAAAAGCTTGCGGTAAGAAGGGGTTTCGTTCTAGCGCTCGGAAATAATATTCCAAAGCCTTTGTATGCTCTCCATTACTTGTGTGTATAAGGCCGATGTTATATAGTATATAACTTCGATCATAGGGATCAATTTCTAGTCGCGTAGCTTCATAATAATTCTGCAAAGCTTCCGCATAATTTCCTTCGGATTGAGCCAACATCCGTTACGGTCGTTCATTCTATTCAAAAAATCTCCGTTCCAAAACCGTACATGAGGTTTTCATCTCATACGGCTCCTCCCTTCTGTACATAGTACTAAGCAAAAAATCTATAGAATGAAAATAGAATTAGTCCCACTCATTATGGACCGAAAGGGGCTGGTATTTTTCCAAGAAATCTCTAGCCAACCTTCCCCCAAGAGGTTTTTCTTAACACCAATGAATTCTATTAATGCTAGAGGAAAACAATAGCTCCAGGAATTTCTTTGTTCTCAACGCCTCCTATTTAGAGGAATTAGCCACTTCAACGACCTTTGATGGTTATAAGGGTATCCAAAGTACAAACCTGATGGTTGTTTGCTATCCCAACCATTTTTCCCAACCCTGATACCGATCAGGAAAGGGTTAATTTCTAACAAAGTTTTTCTGTTGTTGATTCCTATTTTGAGGTGTAGTGCTTTTCTCCCCTATGCTGCCTATTGGTCCTAGTAGAGTAGGATTGGCCTGTAATACAGAACCTATCCTGTAGGTGTAACCTTTCGCTCAATACTCAAATCTACAATTGAAGCATCTAAGGCCGCATCAATCGAGGATACACGACAGAAGGAATTGTTAGTTCACCTCACCTTCCCCAAGCGCGGGTTTCCTTTACTAATTTTGTTCTCTCTATGCGAACCCCCTTTCTTTCTCGTAAGACTGAGATGTAGGTAGGGCTAAAAAAAACAAAAAAAAGAGTCAAATCGCACCATCTCTATAATAAGTAAATGCTTTTTTTTCCCCTGAGGTTGTCGGAATTATTTGCAATAAAATATTGGCTACAATCGAGGAGGTCTTATCAATGAAATTTCCATTTATACGGGATCTCGGCATAATTCCCAATCCATTCTATATAGAATTCTTTTCATTCTATCACAAAATAACATAAAAACATTTGAATCGATCCATATGCTCTAAATGGATAAGAGAGGTATGAATTTTCCGCTCAGCTCAAATTGTCTCCTTTTCCTTCTGTTTGGACAAGAAGAGATATGAAATATTTGAGTAAGATTGGATTTCATTCCACTTTCCTATTTCTCAACAACAATTTCTCTCATCAGCTATTTCGCGTTTTAAAAATTATCCCATACTTTTTTTGTTTAGATTGTATGGCGTAAAGTACCTTATGCAAATAGAATTCTAGGGTTCCTTTATTTTCTTATGGAATAAAAAGAATTTTTCTATTCTCTTTTTATTTTGGTTTTCCCCAAAGAAAAACTTTTGAGGGAGTGGAATTCCTAGTAAAAATAAATAAATAAAGGACCCTTACACTTAGATAAAAAAAAAGAATTTTTCCAATAGAGCCATGGAATCCCCGAGTGGTTGTGGCTGTACCTGTACTCCAGGAATACTAAAACTGTCTATTCACTCAGTTTATTTTCCATAATAAGATTATGTAGGAGAGATGGCCGAGCGGTTCAAGGCGTAGCATTGGAACTGCTATGTAGACTTTTGTTTACCGAGGGTTCGAATCCCTCTCTTTCCGTTTCTCTTAATTCATCAACGTTACCCATTACAATGTATCAAATCAAATAACAATTTATTTTATTTCAGCAATAATACCTTTATTTAATAGAAATTCTCTAAAGCAAGTTACTTTGGTATGTAAAATACACATACACATAGAGGAAATAACAAAAAAGAAAAAAGATCCTAAGGTTACTCTATTTCTGCTAGGTGAATGGGAAAATACGAATTAAGAGCCTTAGGTCGATTTAGTTCGGGGAAAGGGGAAGGGGAAAAAAATTCTATGAACCTTTCCTTTTTCGTTAAGTTCAAGTCTGACGAGAGTAATATTCTACAACTAACAACTCATTTATTTTGAGACCGACCCACTTTCTATCTAGGATTTTTTGTACTAGTCCTTTATATTGCAATGTATCAACCGTCAAATGCTTTGGCAATTTGCCCGGATCGGATGAAGCAATAGAATTTTGAACCAGACGTTTTGATCTTTGGTTATCCTTCGTAGTAATAATATCTCGGGGTTTGCAACGAAAACTTGGTATATCAACTATACGACCATTAACTAAAATATGTCTATGGTTAACTAATTGCCGGGCCCCAGGAATGGTTGAAGCCATACCCAATCGAAAAACAATATTATCCAAACGCATTTCAAGTAATTGTAGTAAAACCTGACCTGTTGACTTTTTTGCTTTTCCAGCGATATGTACATATCTAAGTAATTGTCGTTCTGTCAGACCATAATGAAAACGTAATTTCTGTTTTTCTTGAAGACGAATACGATATTGCTCTTTTTTCCCAGAATGGAATTTTTTTTTCAGATTACTTCCGGATTTAGGCGTTTTTCTAGTGAGTCCCGGTAAAGCTCCCAAACGGCGTATTTTTTTTAAACGAGGTCCTCGATAACGGGACATGAAGACTCCTTTTTTTTATTGAAATTACATTTTACACAATAAATTTCATTGTATTTACATTACAGAATACATCGAAATTAAAACTGAATTAAACTAAAGGATAAACAGAATAAAATCTACTAAAGTACCGCAAAAAATGGAATTTCATCAACATCTGGATTTTTTGTATATATATTATTTATTTTAATGTTTTGTATCTAGCAAAATTTTAAGGTAGAACGACATAATGGACCCTGGATTTTCCATTTAATTCGGAGAAAAAAAGAGATTCTTGTTCATGGAACATCGATAGAGAAAAAAGCCGACTATCGGATTTGAACCGATGACCCTCGCATTACAAATGCGATGCTCTAACCTCTGAGCTAAGTGGGCTTACATAACAGAAATAGTGTAACAAATAGAAATATATATAGGAAATCCGTAAAATGGCAGATCTTAATTATTAATCTTAGTTATTAACTAGTTCGAAATTTGAGATTCTACTTAGAAAAAAAAATACTAGAATTTCATAAAGATAAAGTTAGCTTGATATGCTTAACTAAACGATATTCTTAAATAGGATTATAGAATATATTGAACTTTTTATTTCTCTAACTCGCAAATCTATTTTTATAATAGAATCTATTCCAATTTCTATATTGAATTGGATTTCAAATATTTTCAATTTGATACGGCTCGTACGAATAATCTAATATAATACATAGAAAAGAATAATCTATATGAATAATAAAGAGAAAATGCGAATTAATAAAGAGAAAATGCGAATCTTTTTGCATTTTCATTCGACCATTATATACATTTTTGAAATATTTTTTTTTATTTGTTAATAATTTAAGGATTAATATTTCACTAAGGAAAAGATAGAATCATAACAAATGAAATTTCAAATTCTGATTAGAAAAAAAAGAATGAATATCAAGCGTTATAGTATGATTTAGAATACTCTAAAAAAGGAAAGAAGGGGGGGGGGAGAGAAAAACTTTTGGATATATTGATTCTGATTGAATTGCAAATATATCAACAGTAGAATCAATTCAATTCTGAATTGCAATAGGCGGGGTCTCTCGAATAGAGACGAGCTGCTAGACTAGGTCGAATAATGAATTCAATGATTCAAAAAAAAAACTAAGAGATGTAAGAAATTACACAAGGAATCCGGGTTTCAAAGAAAAAAAAAAGGAAAATGGGGATATGGCGAAATCGGTAGACGCTACGGACTTGATTGTATTGAGCCTTGGTATGGAAACCTGCTAAGTGGTAACTTCCAAATTCAGAGAAACCCTGGAATGAAAAATGGGCAATCCTGAGCCAAATCCCTTTTTTGAAAAAACAAGTGTTCTCAAACTAGAACCCAAATGAAAAGGATAGGTGCAGAGACTCAATGGAAGCTATTCTAACGAATCGAGGTGTAATTACGTTGTGTTGGTAGTGAAACTCCCTCTAAATTAGAGAAAGAAGGGCTTTATACATCTAATACACACGTATAGATACTGACATAGCAAACGATTAATCACAGAAACTATATCATAATATAGGTTCTTTATTTATTTTTTAGAATGAAATTAGGAATGATTATGAAATAGAAAATTCTGAATTTTTATTA